ATTCATTTGGCTCTCACGCTCAATTACTTAAAAGAGAAATTCTCATACGTTTTTTTGTGTTTTTTATGAATATAATGAGCTTATCCTCTCTTCTTTGTTCATATTCCAAAAAGATATGGAAACTTATGCAAGCCGAAAAAAATTCGGAGGACTCTTCTGACAAAATCAAAAAAAAAATATGTAATTGTCAGCAAAGTTGTTTCTTTTTTTTTTTTCAAAAAATATTCTGACTAAGACACAGGTCGTCAATTAAGCATTGGATAAAAAGGTGAAAATGCCCGTTTTTACAATAAACAGTTCAAATTATTTTATCAATATGAGTATCCTATATCGATACAATATTCATTTTGAAAACATCTCTATAATTAACATAGTGATAGAAAGAGTACCATGCAGTGTCTTGACTTCAAACGGTTTGCTTTAACCATGTTAATAGTCCCGCATTATTGGTTGAGAGAGAATCGAAGTAGATTTACCAATAAATCACGAAATGCTATGGTTCTTACAGAGAATTTCTTAATTGATTCAGAAGTAATTCGCGAGATCATGCACCCCTCTCTCCTAGTTCTAAGGAAAACTAAAGGGTACAGCTGGTTGGTCCAGCCTATTCTTGAAATAAACAACTCGCACATACTCCCTTTCCAAAAAAGATCAATACACCAAGCACTACACTTAGATTTATTGGATTTGTTGCAAAAATATCGGTATTAAACCCGAAACTCCCAGCAGACGGCCAGGGGCCCAAAGAAAGGAAAGAATCGGTTACGTTTTTCATATGCTCTCCTCTTATAGATCGACTAAAAAACCGAACAGAGTTATTTTTGTATCACTTCACCTCGCTTTTTATTTACTCTCTTTTTTTTTTTTCTTTTTCTGAAATCGAGTCAAAAAATTTTTGAGTTAGTTCTCAATTCTGAACCGCCCCCTTTTTGGATTATGGGGATACTAAGACTCACTTAAAAAAGTTCCCTTGGTCTACGAACTGAAAGGATGAAAGCGAGTCAGTATGCTAATTCTTCATCGGCCCTTCCCGTAGGTTATTTTCTCAACGAAAAAGTAATCGTAGGGAGGAAATCTTGATAGAATTTGAAAAAGCAAACGACAAGGTCTTATCTTATTTATAAGATTAAACAAAAGGATTCGCAAATAAAAGTGCTAATGCCACAACCAATCCATAAATTGTTAAAGCTTCCATAAAAGCTAGACTAAGCAATAGAGTGCCTCGTATTTTTCCCTCCGCCTCAGGCTGTCTCGCGATACCCTCTACAGCTTGACCCGCAGCAGTCCCTTGACCAACTCCAGGTCCAATAGAAGCAAGTCCTACGGCCAACCCAGCAGCAATAACGGAAGCGGCAGAAATGAGTGGATTCATGATAAGTTCCTCGTAACAAAAAAAGAAATCGTTAATGATACAATCAATCAATGAATTATAACTTCATTATTCCATCGCTAGGATTCATCCATCGAATTGAGAAGTAATTGAAGTACAAGTAATAATATTATTTATTGAATCGTCAGAACTACTTCGATATCTTGAGTTTCCATCTACAGAGTTCTTGTGACTCCTATACAACTTTTGTTCTTCCATTTCTTAGTTCGAACTGTTATTTGGAATTTTTCTGGATTTCATCCGTTTGTTCATTCAATTCACAGTCACAACGAGACGGAAGGACTTCTATTGTATTGGAATCCCGATCGAAATTACAAATTTCAGTAGTAGGTCAAATGAAATAGAAATCTAAGAGATACTAGTCTAATATCACATATACATGTCTTTATTCTATAACGTAAACCAACTATTCATCTTAGATTCAACCGTATTTGAGAATCAAGCGTCGAAACTTCTACAAGGGTTGGCTTAATAGTCATTCAATTATATATACCTAGTTCGACGACCCCCTCCCCTACCCAGCTCATTTTTTTATGAATCCCTTTAATTAAATTCTTTTCGTCCTTTCTAAATGGATTCATTTTTTAGACCGAATCATTACCAGATGTATAAAGAAAATCATTACATATGCATATTCAAAGAAACATCATTACTTGATTGATCTAAGTTTATGTAATTTTTTTTTTTAGATTTTGGTAAATCCTTCAATTAAATAAACTGAACGGGGAATCATTTCCCCGTTCAGTTTATTTAATTGAATCACGCGTCGTAAACATATACCACAAGACTTCTTGGGAAGAATTCTTTTTTAAATTGTTTTGATTTTGAATAAGGAGTTAATAATAATAAGAATAATGAGATGGGCTAACCAATAGAAAGATAAAGCAAATATTCATTGATAAGAAGTATGATATTAAGTGAAGGAAAATCAATTTTAGGAAAAAGGTCCTTTATATTTATTTCCTTTTGAATATCAACGTACTTTTTTTGCTATTCCTCTAGGTCGTATATGGCATAGTTGTATATTTCCCCAATTCCCTAAGTGAACTAATTATCTTGAGACACACGCACGGGGCTAAGCTAAAAAATGAAAAGACTATTTCAATGATG